ATGCAACGATGACTCTTTTCTACAAATCACAAAGATATCGGTACATTATACTTTATTTTAGGTGCTTGAGCTGGAATAGTAGGAGCATCTTTAAGTTTAATTATCCGGACAGAATTAAGCCAACCAGGAAGTCTTATTGGTAATGATCAAATTTACAATGTAGTAGTTACTGCCCATGCTTTCGTAATAATTTTTTTTATAGTTATACCCATTATAATTGGAGGATTTGGTAATTGATTACTTCCTCTTATACTAGGAGCCCCAGATATAGCTTTTCCCCGAATAAATAATATAAGATTTTGACTCCTCCCTCCTTCTTTAATCTTACTTTTAATAAGAGGTATAGTAGAGAGGGGAATTGGTACAGGATGGACAGTTTATCCTCCCCTTGCCGCTGCCATCGCTCATGCCGGAGCCTCTGTTGACATAGGTATCTTTTCTTTACATTTAGCTGGAGTCTCTTCAATTTTAGGTGCTGTAAATTTCATAACAACAGTTATTAACATACGATCATATGGTATAACTATAGATCAAATACCATTATTAGTTTGAGCTATTTTTATTACAGTAATCTTGCTTCTTCTCTCCCTACCGGTTTTAGCCGGAGCAATTACTATATTATTAACCGATCGAAATTTAAACACTTCTTTTTTTGATCCTGCTGGAGGAGGGGACCCTATTTTATATCAACATTTATTCTGATTTTTTGGTCACCCTGAAGTCTATATCTTAATTCTTCCTGCATTTGGTATAGTTTCTCATATTGTTAGTCAAGAATCCGGTAAAAAAGAATCTTTCGGTACTTTAGGAATAATCTACGCTATAACTGCTATTGGTATCTTAGGATTTGTAGTATGAGCTCACCACATATTTACTGTAGGTATAGACGTGGACACTCGCGCCTATTTTACTTCCGCTACTATAATTATTGCTGTACCTACAGGCATTAAAATCTTTAGCTGACTAAGAACTCTACACGGCAGACAAATCAACTCCAGCCCTTCCTTACTTTGAGCCCTTGGATTTATCTTCCTATTTACCGTAGGTGGTTTAACTGGAATTGTCTTAGCAAATTCCTCTATTGATATTTTACTTCATGACACTTACTACGTAGTAGCTCATTTTCATTACGTTCTTTCTATAGGTGCTGTATTTGGTATTTTTGGAGGCATCACTCATTGATTTTCCTTATTTACTGGCCTATCTCTTAATCTTAAATGATTAAAAATTCACTTCTTAGTTATATTCATTGGAGTAAACTTAACCTTTTTCCCTCAGCATTTTCTTGGTTTAAACGGTATACCCCGTCGTTATTCTGATTACCCAGATGCTTATTCCACTTGAAATATTATTTCATCAATAGGATCTATAATCTCATTTATTGCTGCTTTAGGATTTGTAATTATTATTTGAGAATCCTTATCTTCCAGTCGACCAGTAATTTTCCCACCGTATCTCTCTCCATCAATCGAGTGAAAACATAACTACCCTCCTGCTGACCATTCCTACATAGAAATTCCACTAATTACTAACTTCTAAAATGACAGAAAGATGTGTAGGATTTAAACTCCTATCAGGAAGATTTATTCTTCTTTTAGAACCAACATACCATTATTACAATTTTATTACACACCTACCTCAATCATTATATCAATTATTTATATAAACAACTGATAACTAATTCTTTTAAATTTCTTTAAGCCTTTCATTTATTTACCGTTAATTCTTTTAATAAAATAACCACCACCTTCCAACAAATTAATTTATTTATATATATATATATATATATTATCTATTTACTTAAAATGATTATTTAGTTTAAACTTAAAACAAATGTTTTGAAAACATTAAAAAAGAAAAATTCTTAATAGTCATAATTACTATCTTTCTAGTATTATTAATAAAATTATCTTACTCTTGTTACTTACTAATTGTCATTTTATTTACATAATGTAATTCTAATACAAAACATTTATATTTAATTTATAAACCAATTATTATATAGCCTTAATAATCATACACAATAGCTACCCTTGCATTCATATACCAATATATTAATTTAGTTATATAAAACATAAACTTCATCCCAATAAAAATACTAAATAATTAATAAACATTAGTGAACTCTTCCATGTCTAATATATTAACTTGTTATATCGAAATCAAGGAAGGGTCCCTTAAATTCAAATAAAAACAATAAACCCACATTAATATAAAACCTATTAGTCTGCTTCCTAAAATCACTACAAACAAAACTTATAAATAAAATCCTAACTTTATTCAACCATAAAAATTAAAGCAAACCCTCCACTTCCATATTTAGTATTAAACCCAAATATTAATTCTGACTAACCCTAATCATACACAATAATTACCCTTATATTCATACACCAATGTATTAATTTAGTTATATATACAAACATAAAAAAACTTCAACCCAATAAAAAATACTAAATAATTAATAGATACTGGTAAATAACTCTTCCATGCCAAATATATTAACTTATCATACCGAAATCGAGGAAGAGTCCCCCGAGTTCAAATAAAAATAAAAACAATAAACCCACATTTAATATAAAAAAAAGGCCTATTAGGTCTACTTCCTAAAAAAATCACTACAAACAAAACTCTTATAAATAAAATCCTAGCGTATTCAGCCATAAAAATTAAAGCAAACCCTCCACTTCTATACTCAGTATTAAACCCAGATACTAATTCTGACTCACCTTCTGAAAAATCAAAAGGAGTTCGATTTGTTTCAGCTAAACAAGATCTAAATCAAATAAATGCCAAGGGTATTGAAATCAAACCGAACCAAATATTCTCTTGATATTTATTAAATAACTCAAAATTAAAACCCCCTACTAATAAAATATAAGATAATAAAATTAATGCTAACCTTACTTCATAAGAAATAGTCTGAGCTACAGCCCGTAACCCTCCTAAAAGTGAATACTTACAATTAGAAGACCACCCTGCAATTATAGTAGAATACACCCCAAACCTCAGACAACATAAAAAAAATATAACACCTAAATTAAACCTTAAAAGTCCAACATTATAAGGTACTACTACTCATATAATTAACGAAATAAATAAACTAAAAACAGGAGCTATATAATAAACCAAAAAATTTGACACAACAGAAAATACTGATTCTTTAGTAAACAACTTTATAGCATCAGAAAATGGCTGCAATAATCCTATATATCCAACTTTATTTGGTCCTTTACGAATTTGAATATACCTTAAACCCTTCCGTTCTAACAAAGTTACAAACGCTACACCAATTAACACACACACAAGCAAAATAATATAATTTACAATACTAATTAATCTTATCACAAAATAATTAGCTACTAATTACTTTACTATATATAGAATCACTATATAATTAAATCCTAAATTTAATGCATATTATCTGCCAAAATAGCAACTATAAAATTATTTTAACTATTTACTCCTTTCGTACTAAAATAGTCAATTTATTACCTAAAAGATAGAAACCAACCTGGCTTACACCGGTTTGAACTCAAATCATGTAAAATTTTTAAGGTCGAACAGACCTTCTTATATAACTCCTACATTATACAGATACTTTTAATTCAACATCGAGGTCGCAATCTTCTTTTTCGATAAGAGCTCTCAAAAGAAATTACGCTGTTATCCCTAAAGTAACTTAATCTATTAATCTTTAAAAAGGATCTCTCACCTACGCACTAATAATTGTATTATTTATAAAGCAGTTAAAACAATATTTTACTCATGTCTCCCCAACACAACAAATAATCTTATTAAATCTTTATTTATAAATTCAATTAAAATAAAATTACAATGTAAAGTTTTATAGGGTCTTATCGTCCCTCTAGGATATTTAAGCCTTTTCACTTAAAAGTTAAATTCAAATTTTAATATAAAGAGAGACTTTCTTTTGTCCAACCATTCATACAAGATTTCAATTAAAAACCTAATGATTATGCTACCTTTGCACAGTTATAATACTGCGGCCCTTTAACCCATCATTCAGGGGGCAGGTCAGATTCTTTATAACTTCAAACAAACATGTTTTTGATAAACAGGCAAAGAAAATTTTTGCCAAATTCCTCTATATTATCTAACTATTAAATAATTTCCTTTATTATTTAATTTAATTTCTGATCCAAATACAATCTATTTCTACTAATACACCCATCTTACCTTATCATATAAAATTCCAAACAAATCTTTAATATTTACTATAAAGCTTTATAAAAATAATATTTAATAACTACCCTTAGTTATAACACTCTATAAACATAGCTACTCCTAAGCTTAGATTAACCATTTTACTTCATTTCCAGCTATTTTCCTTTAAATAAAAAGCTCTCCCCTTCTATTTTTTTCTCTTACATTTTACCCATCTATAAAACCCAAATTAAATTTACTTCTTAAAGAACCGGATATTATAAAACTCGACTAACATTTCACTTCTAATTTTATATTCAAAATTTTTATAACACAAAAACTTTTTTATAAAATTAGCTATTTTCATTTCAGGATATTTAATAATACTTAATACAATATTGACTCTCCCTAATACACAAGGTACAAAAATATATTTCTACTTTACTTCTTTAAATTTACTTAAATCTTTCCTTCACAGTACTCTTTTCTTTAGCTCATATAACCTATATTCATCAACAATGACTATTAATTATCTCAATAAATTATTTTTCAAATATAACTAAATTCTCCATAATATAAATTAGCAAGAGATATAACTCAAAGCAAACCGATTTGCACGATAACTTATTTTCAATGTAAATGAAATGCTAATCTACTAGCTATACTTTGACCTTATTATTTTCTTTTCTTTTTAATTTCTAAATAATCATAAACCTAATTCATTCCCTTATTTATAATTTCAACTTCATTTATTAGCGTATCTAGCTAATTTTTAAATTTATCATAAACAATTAATTAAAACTTTTATCTTATTGGTAGATTATCATTATATAAATCTATTACCGTAATAATACTCTTACAATTAATATCCTATTTATGACTTTAAGAAACAATAATAAATACTTTAACACCCAACTACTTTTCAATATATATATACAATGGATTTCAACCACCCCTTAAAAAATCAAAATTTTTTGTGCTCCTTACACTAACATATAAATATAATGCTTTTTACTTTATTTAATAATATATTAACCTATAAATTCTTTATAGTCATTTTCACATTATCAATTATTATATACACCGACTCCTAATTTTCTTCAATCACTAATTTCTTGTATATATGTATATATTAATAAACTCTAATAGTAATTTTTCTCTACCTCAAAATTAAATCCATACTCTTTTAATAAAATTAATCTCTTATATATTACTAAACTATTAACCTTTACCAATGATTATTTATTATTCATATTAACTTTAATCATTGTATCCTATTACAAACCTTTAACTTAAAAACTTGAATTATCATAATATTTTAACAATACAATTAACCACCTTTATTAAAAATATTATTTACTATCCTCCCCTACTTATTTTTTATACCTAAGCACTTAATCCTTAACTATATTTCATCTAATATTTTAAGAATCTAACTACATATAATTAATTCTCCTTTTATTCACTCATATTACTTTTTATCCCATTTATTTTAATTTTATTTCAACTATATCTCAATATAATTATTATGTCACTTTTCTGTACTTTATTAAAATTACCTTTCCCTTAAATTCTAATTCTACCATTCCTAAAACATAACCAAATTTTCTTAAATTTTTAAGCACCTATGGCAACATGAATATATTTATATTTCCAAGACAGAGCTTCCCCTCTAATAGAGCAATTAATCTTTTTCCATGACCATATTATATTAATTTTAATTCTTATTATTACATTCGTAGGATATTTACTTGCTGCTCTTTTCTTTAACACATTAATCAATCGTAATATATTAGAAAATCAAACTATTGAAATAATTTGAACTATAATTCCTGCAATTATTTTAATCTTCATTGCTCTTCCCTCCCTCCGTCTCCTTTACCTCTTAGATGAAGTAAATTACCCTTCTATCACTCTAAAAACAATTGGCCATCAATGATATTGAAGATACGAATATTCAGACTTTCTCCAACTAGAATTTGATTCTTATATACTACCTTTAGATTCTTCCTCATCTAACTTTCGTCTTTTAGATGTAGATAATCGAACAGTCCTACCAATAAACACACAAATTCGTGTTCTCATTACTGCAGCAGATGTCATCCACTCATGAACTATCCCTTCATTAGGTGTAAAAGCTGACGCTGTTCCTGGACGACTAAATCAAATTAGATTTTTAATCAACCGGCCTGGTTTATTTCTAGGACAATGTTCCGAAATCTGCGGAGCTAATCATAGCTTTATACCTATTTTAATTGAAAGAATTTCAATTAATTCATTTTTAAATTGAGTATCATTTTCAATTAACCACTCACCCGATGACTGAAAAATAAGTATAGGTCTTTTAAACCTACTATAGTATCCACCTACTTCTGGTGATAGAAGTTAGTTAAACTTATAACATATATTTGTCATATTTAAATTGTCTTTAAGACACTTCTTAGTGCCTCAAATATCTCCTCTTTTCTGATTCAGTTTATTTTTATTTTTTATTTTTTCCTTAATATTATTCATTGCAATAAATTATTTTATTAAACCATTTAATGTTTTTCCCTCTACTTTCTTTTCTCACCCCTTTCTCAAACATCCTTGAAAATTATAGCTAATTTATTTTCGATTTTTGAACCTTCATCAAGAATTTTCAGAATTCCAATTAACTGATTGTCAACTCTCTTAGGTTTAATATTTTTACCGTTTATTTACTGAGCCTCTCCTTCTCGATGATCTTTATTATGAAGAAAAATTATTCAAACTCTCCATAATGAATTCAAAACCTTATTAAGTCCTTCCCACATTGGTGTTTCTATGTTATTTTTAAGTATTTTCACTTTTATTGTTTTTAATAATTTTCTAGGTCTTTTACCTTATGTATTTACAAGATCTAGGCACCTAGTTATAACACTTTCCTTATCCCTTCCTATTTGAATCACATTAATAATTTTTGGTTGAATAAATCATACTAAACATATACTTGCCCATTTAGTTCCTCAAGGTACTCCTCCTATATTAATACCTTTTATAGTTTTAATTGAAACAATTAGAAACATTATTCGCCCTGGAACTTTAGCTGTGCGATTAGCAGCTAATATAATTGCTGGGCATCTCCTTTTAACTTTATTAGGAAATACTGGGCCTTCGATCTCTCTATCAATCCTATTTATTTTAATTATTTCCCAAATTCTCCTTTTAATTTTAGAATCAGCTGTAGCAATTATTCAATCTTATGTATTTGCAGTTCTTAGAACTCTTTACACAAGAGAAATTAACTAATGTCATCATTGCACAACCACCATCCTTATCATTTAGTAGATATAAGCCCATGACCACTAACAGGATCAATTAGAGCTATAATATTAACAACCGGATTATTAAAGTGATTTCATCAATATAATATAAACCTCTTATTACTTAGATTTTTTGCAATTATTTTAACCATAATTCAATGATGGCGCGATGTTACTCGCGAAGGAACTTATCAAGGTCTTCACACAGCAATAGTTATAGTAGGTCTACGTTGAGGTATGATTTTATTTATCCTTTCAGAAATTTTATTCTTTTTTTCTTTTTTTTGAGCCTTTTTTCATAGAAGCCTCTCTCCTACTATTGAAATAGGGCTCTATTGACCTCCTTTAGGTATTCAACCATTTAATCCCTTTCAAATCCCACTCCTCAACACAACAATTCTACTTTCGTCAGGAGCTACAGTAACATGAGCCCACCATGCTATTATAGAAGCTAATCTCACCCAAGCTACTCAAAGATTAGGTCTAACTATTATTCTAGGTATTTACTTTACTTCCCTACAAGCTTATGAATATATAGAAGCAGCATTTTCCATTGCTGATTCTACATTTGGTTCCACTTTTTTTGTAGCTACGGGATTCCATGGTTTACATGTAATTATTGGTACGAGATTTTTATCTATTTGCTTCTTTCGTCTTTTTAATTGCCACTTTTCTTCAAACCATCACCTAGGATTTGAAGCAGCTGCATGATATTGACACTTCGTAGATGTAGTTTGACTATTCCTTTATATTTTTATTTATTGATGAGGAAGATAAAATTTATTTTCTTAGTATATAAGTACATTTGACTTCCAATCAAAAAGTCTAAAAATTCAGAGAAAATAATTTGACTTGTATTTTTTACTTCTACAATTACATTCTTAATTTCTTTTATTATTATAACTTTAACTTCAATTTTAGCAAAAAAAACTATTTCAGATCGAGAAAAAAACTCTCCCTATGAGTGTGGATTTGACCCTAGGGGATCCAGACGACTGCCTTTTTCACTACGATTTTTTCTAATTGCTGTAATTTTTTTAATTTTTGATGTCGAAATTACCCTTCTCTTACCTATCACCTCAACTATCAACCTTTCTAATATCTTTTCTTGATTATTAGTAATTATTTTTTTCCTTATAATACTTCTACTTGGATTATATTATGAATGATATCAAGGTGCATTAGAATGATCTAAATAAAGAAACTTTAGTCTATATAACATATGATATATAATTTGCACTTATAAGAAGTAAAAAACTAGTTTCACTAATTAGAAAGCGAAGATTTGCATTTAGTTTCGACCTGAACCTTGGCCTTAAGCCTCTAATTTTGATAGAAGCCAAAAAGAGGCATATTATTGTTAATAATATAATTGAAAATCATTTCCTATCAATTAGAATATTTATGATATAAAGGAAACTTCTAATTTCCCATAAAGCGGTTAAACTCCGTTTATATTCTAGTTTTTATAGTGTATGTAAACATCTTACTTTTTCGTAGTAAAGCTGAAATAATAATTTCTAAAAACAAACTTAAATATACAAACAAACCCAGAATAGCAATTATTTCTTTGACACCACAAATCAATATTTTATTTAAACTATCTGAATTACCTATAGACATATGTATATTGTCTCTTTTGTATCTTCAATACAATATTCTCTATAAATTATATAAGTATATATATATAAATAATACTACTAATATTCTTAAAACAAATATTTTTATATAAACCTTTACCTTATTTATCTGAAACTCATTAAAAATTACGAATAACTGAGCTAATTTTCAATACAATCCTTGAGGGCCAAAATACTCAAGTCAACCTTTTTCACCAACTTTCTCCATTAAACTCCTAGTTTTCATAATAACTTCCCTATTTTTTATAGATCTTAAAATTGGCATAAATCATATTGACCCTATAAATACCACTCAAAAATAATTTCTCAATCTTATTAGTCTATTATTTACTCTCAATAAATTACAAATATATCCAATTAATCCCCCGATAATTATTATTACTATAATCGATCTTTTTATAATTCCCCTTATACAAATTATATAAGGCTCTGGAAATATAAGCCAAGATAAGCAAGATCCTCCTACAATAGCCCCTAGTCCTAATATCACCATAGGGTCAGTTATTAGATTATTAGTATCCTTTACATTAATTAATAAATTTAAATTAAATTCACCTCTTATACTGTAAAAAATTAACCGTATAGTATAAGTTACAGTTAATCCTACTGCTAATAAATATATCCATAAACAAATAAAATTCACCCATCTTATTAAAGCAACTTCTAAAATTATATCCTTAGAATAAAATCCAGCCAAAAATGGAAATCCACACAAAGCAAAATTACAAATTCTTATATAAACTACCCTAAAAGGTATAAACTTTACTAAACACCCTATAAACCGAATATCTTGGTAATCTCCTGAACCATGAATGAATACCCCAGCACATATGAACAACAATGCCTTAAATAAGGCATGCCTTAAAAGATGAAAGAAAGCAAGATCAGAATAACCTAATGCTAAAATTCTCAACATCACCCCCAATTGGCTTAAAGTTGACAATGCAATAATTTTTTTTAAATCGTATTCAAAATTAGCTCCCAATCCTGCTATAAACATTGTCAAGCAAGAAATAATCAACAACACACTCTGCGCATAAGTAGACTCTAAAATAGGATTAAACCGAATTACTAAATACACCCCTGCAGTAACTAGAGTAGAAGAATGAACTAATGCTGAAACAGGAGTCGGTGCTGCTATTGCAGCAGGAAGCCAAGCAGAGAATGGGATTTGAGCGCTTTTAGTTATAGCAGCTAATACAATCAACAAATTAAATCCCAATCATTGTCCATCATTTATATTATAAATATAATATAGAAAATTTCAACCTCCTAATTTTACTATTAATCCAATTCTTAAAAGAATAGCTACATCTCCTACTCGATTAGATAAAATAGTTAATATACCTGCATTAGCTGATTTTTCATTACTATAATAAATAACAAGAGCATAAGATACTAATCCTAATCCATCTCAACCTAAAAGAATTCTAATTAAATTAGGCCTTATAACTATAGCTGCTATTGAAAATACAAATATAAGTACAAGATACATAAAACGATTGAAATATTTATCCCCTCTTATATATCCTCCTCTATAATAGAGAACTCTTCTAGAAATTAAAAGTACAAAACAAAGAAATAATAAAGAAATTCAATCAAAAATTAAAGTAAAAACAATTGAACATGAGTTTATTCTCAAAATCTCTCACTCAATAACCTCAATTATATTTCTATAGATTTTTAAAACAGCATAAACACCTCTAATTAAACAACCAATCATTAAAAATAATATTCTAGTTAAATGTATAGTAACCTTCCAACACATAGCTTAATTTCTATTCTTTACATTCCTTCAACTATATTAAGCAATTAAACTCCTCTAATTAATTTTGTATTAAGAATTAAGATATTTAGAGGGACCCAGTGCAAGAATAATAACAAATATTCCCGAACCTTACCTGAACAACAAGCATATAAAGAATTATAAAATAAGCCGTGTTGACTTAATCTATATATATATAAAGTATATGAAGCTCTAAAAAAAGAAACTAATATAATACCAACTACTCTAATTTCTCTCCATCTAATTATACCAATAATTAACCTAATTTCACCTATCATGTTAAGAGAAGGAGGAGCTGCTATATTTCTAATCCTTAAAATAAACCATCATATAGCTATTCTTGGTATAAAACATAATAATCCCTTTCTTAAAAATAACCTACGTCTTCCTACTCGCTCATAGATTATATTAGCTAACCTAAAAAGGCCAGAAGAGCATAAACCGTGCCCAATTATAACCACAACTGCCCCTATAAATCCCCACCAACTAAAAATTATAAAACCACATAGTACTAAACCTATGTGAACTACTGAAGAATAAGCAATTAAAGATTTCATATCAATTTGACGTAAACACACCAACCTAATAATAAACCCTCCAGTAAGTCCTACTCTTACTCAAATACATCTAAATTTAACTCCGGTTAATTGAAATATAATTAAAACACGAAATAACCCATAACCCCCTAACTTCAATAAAATCCCAGCTAACACCATTGAACCAGCTACAGGAGCTTCAACATGGGCTTTTGGAAGCCATAAATGGAATATATATATAGGTAATTTAACTAAAAATGCTAAAATTATAAAAAAATACCAAATATTTATTATATATCCTCCATTTATTCCCAATCCACTTATCTTTATAATTAAACTTCCTTTACTATAATAAACATTTAGCATACAAACTAATAAAGGTAAAGACAATGTTAAAGTATAAAAAAGCATATAAATCCCAGCCTGAATACGCTCGGGCTGGTACCCTCAGCCCAAAATCAAAATTAATGTAGGAATTAAAGAAGCTTCAAACCTAATATAGAACACTAAATATCTAATAGAAGAAAACGTAATTATAAGAAATAATAATAAAACTAGATTTGTTATAATAAACCTAAAGTAAAATCTATTCTTACCCTTAACACCTTCCCTTGCTAATAAAACTAAAAATATAATTCACACTCTTAAACAAATTATAATATAACTTAGATAATCCATTCCAAATACATACCCTATGTTATATATAAAAAAATCATAAAAGCATCTTAATCTTAATGTAAATGTTATTACCCCTAATCCTAACTGAACAACCTTTCACTCCTTGTGAAATTGAATTAATATAATTAAAGGAATAAGAAATTTTAACACTCTAAAATATTAATAGACCTGAAATAATCTCTCCCATGGCTTCGCACAATTAAAACTAATAAAGACAAACCAAGTGCTCCTTCACAAGCCACTAACGTTAAAAAAAATAACACAAAATAAGCCTCTCTTCCTACACCTGAAACCTGTAATATTAATAAACTAAAGACACCTAATATCATAAATTCCAATCTTAACAAAGAATTAAGTAAATGCTTATGATAATTAATAAAACTTCACAACCCACAAATAATTATAATAAAAGACCTTATAAACCATATTAAACTAAAATCTATCATTTGTTTTAATAGTTTAATAAAAACTTTGGTCTTGTAAGCCAAAAATGAAAATAAATTTCTTAAAGCTTCAGAGGGGAAGAAATTTCATCTTTAATCCCCAAAATTAATATTTTCAATAAACTACCCTCTGTTATTATAATATGTACACTCCCTATAATTATCGTCTCATCCTTTTTATTCACTCGGATAACCCACCCCCTTGCCATAGGATTAAATTTATTAATTCAAACTATTATCATTTCAATTTCCGCTGGTTTAACTACTTATTCATTCTGATTCTCTTACACTTTATTCCTTATTTTTTTAGGAGGTATATTAGTATTATTTATTTATGTTGCTTCTTTAGCATCAAATGAATTTTTTTTTCTTCCAACAACCTCTATCACCTTTGCCTTCATTTTCCTTATAACTCTTATACTCTTTTTTTTTTTAGATCCAGTGTCACTTTCTTCCCTTTCTAACTTACCTAACTCCTCAATTAACAACTACTCATCAACTGCACATATTACAAGATGAATTTTTAATATTCCTTCCTCACACTTTACTTTATTTATTATTTCTTACTTACTCTTGACGCTTTTAGTAGTAGTTAAAATCATTAACTTATTTAAAGGCCCTTTACGCTCAATGAACTAATGGTTTTTCCTATACGTAAATCTCATCCACTTTTAAAAATCGTAAATAACGCCCTAGTAGACATGCCTCTACCTAGAAATATCTCTGTTTTCTGAAATTTCGGATCACTATTAGGCCTATGTTTAATTTTACAAACTATTACTGGTTTATTTCTAGCTATACATTACATCCCCCATATTGATTTAGCATTCTCAAGGGTCACCCATATTTGCCGAGATGTAAGTTATGGATGACTCCTACGAACTACTCACGCTAATGGGGCTTCCTTTTTCTTTATTTGTCTTTATACCCATGTAGGACGTGGTATATTTTACGGGTCTTATATATTATTCCACACATGAATAGTAGGCTTATTAATTTTACTTATATTAATAGCTACAGCATTTTTAGGTTATGTACTCCCCTGAGGACAGATATCCTTCTGGGGGGCAACAGTTATTACAAATCTATTCTCAGCCATTCCTTTTATTGGTACAGATTTAGTCCAATGGATTTGGGGGGGGTTTTCAGTAGATAATGCTACATTAACACGATTTTTTACCTTTCATTTTGTTTTACCTTTTATTGTAGCTGCATTTTCATTAATTCACATTATATTTTTACATCGGTCAGGAGCTAACAATCCATTAGGATTTTCAACACAATCTGATAAAGTACCTTTCCACCCTTATTTCACTTTTAAAGACATTGTGGGATTTATTATTCTAGTTATATTTCTACTTATCCTTTCGCTTTCTTCCCCATACTACTTAAGTGACCCTGACAACTTCATTCCAGCTAACCCTCTTGTAACACCGGTCCATATTCAACCAGAATGATATTTTTTATTTGCATATGCCATCCTTCGGTCAATTCCTAATAAACTAGGAGGAGTTATTGCCTTAGTTTTATCTGTAGTAATTATTGCAATTTTACCTTTCTCCCATTTATCAAAATTTCGAAGACTTACATTCTACCCCCTAAATCAAATTCTATTTTGATGATTAGTAAGCATTATTATATTATCAACCTGAATTGGTGCTCGTCCAGTAGAAACGCCTTACATCCTTACTGGTCAAATTTTAACTTTTTCTTACTTCTTTTTTTACCTTATTAATCCGTTTGTATTAATTTGCTGGGATAAAATACTAAAATGATTGTTAATTTAACTAAATGAATTTTATACATTAGTAAAGGAAACTCTTAATAATCACTAATGTTAATTACTTATTATTTATTCAACTTTTAAACTATTACTAAGCCTAGGCACATAACCTTTATAATATAAATTATATGTGTATAATTTCTAAACACTTATCTACATAATTAAATATGCATATAAGCATATACGTACATATATTTCATATATTTCATATATTAACATATTAATTTAATTATATTATTAATTTTTAGTAATTAATTACTATAATTATTTATACTTATTTTACTACTTTATTTTTCACTTCTTATTTCTGATCTTCATATTATGCAAACTTTATACCAACTAAAATAATTATTTCATTTAAATTGATTAATTTATTATTACTATTATTCCTTAAATATGAGTAAATTACAATTTTTCTTACCTTTTACCTCATACTTATAACCCTACTTAATCACCTATTCTCACATCTTAAACAAATTACTTAAATTACCAACCTGCCTTTATAATATCTTTATTTACATTAAATCCTGACTTCTCTAATCAACTTACATCTAAACTTCATAATTAAACCAAACAACATATATCTTACCTTTAAATTTTACATAATGTAATTAATTTAAGCTTACACTTTTTCTACCTACCATAACTATAATTAACTTAATTTATAAAATTTTACCTCGTTTACTTACGCTACCCCTTAAATATCCATTTACAAACATTTAATAGCTTTTATAAACTATTAATTTCTCTGCTCTTATTCCCTAAATATAAGAATTACAACCTTACGACTTTATAATTTAATTACATAATCTTACTATTAATTACTAATAAATTACTAACAACTTATATTATAAATAATCTAAACAAAAATTATATTTAAAAATTTACTCAATTAAAATGAAACACTTATTAGTTATTTTTATAATTCTAGGTACACTTTCCAGTACACCTACTATGTTACGACTTATCTCATTAATTAATGAAAGTGACGGGCGATATGTACATAATTTAGAGCTCCTATCTTACAAGCTTATTAAACTCATATTACTATCAAATCCTCCTTCCTAGACCAATCTTACTGATCTTATCCATTTAAATAAAATTTATTGTAACCCATTTAAACTTATTCATAAGCTGCACCTTGATCTAATTTTCTTAACAACTCAATTTCAATAATATATCTTTTAAAATTATCTAATAATGACGGTATACAAACTAAAAATAAGTAAGATATTACGAGGTATATCGATCAAACTTAAACAGGTTCCTCTGACAAGACTAAATTACCGCCAAATTCTTTAAATTTTAAGTTATATCTATAAATAATTCAATATTTATTTATTAAACTTTAATATAATAGGGTATCTAATCCTAGTTTATCTTTAAAGCTTATTAACCTCCTTTAAATATTTTAAAATTTATAAAACAACAATAATTTCACCTACTGATATTCATAAAATTATATTATACCCTTCATAAGTAATTACAATACCTATTTCTTTATTTAACCTCAAAGTCTAACCGCGAATGCTGGCACAAATATTTTATCAGATTAATTTATTATTCACTAGTTCACACTTTCACATATTTACTAAATCTTTACGCTGAGAATATAAGTAATCATTATGATAATTATACTCACTTATAGTTACTAATATAAAATTAGATTTTTTTCACTAAAATAACCTTCATGCGATATTAATAATATAACAAAGACTTTAAGCCAGAATCAAACATTAGTAAACAAAGTATACACAAGTAATAATAATAATATAATTAAAAAAATCAACTATAACTTTAAGAATAATCCTAATCCAAATAACTTATATATGTGTGTATATATATATAATATATATATATTATGTTTACTCCCTTCAATACACTCCTTCCATACCTAAAGATTAATTCACCTAATCCTTTATAACAAATCCTATAACTCTCATCCCTTAAAATATCAACAATCCTCCTCACCTTCTAACCACCTAACACCATTATTAATATATTAATTTAATTACATCTAATTACAACACTCCCTAATAATAACTTAACAAATTAACCTTAATACTATATACACGACCCCTATCTCTTTTAACTCCAATCACACCTTTAAATCCTACATGCTATTTACTTTAATCAATATATTACACTTCTACCCTCCTCCTTCCTCTTCCTCATCCTGATTTGGTGTGTGAATTGGATTAGAATTAAATATAATATCCTTCATTCCTCTCATTACTATTAAAATAAATTATTATTTTTCTGAAAGAGCCTTAAAATATTTCCTTATTCAAGCCTTAGGATCCACTTTATTAATTATATCAAGTTGTATATTTATATCATTTCCACAAATAAGCCCTCCTCTTCTATTAACTTCTCTTTTTTTAAAATTAGGAAGAGCCCCTTTTCACTTCTGATTTCCCCAAGTAATAAGAGGATTAACCTGACCTCAAGCAATTATCCTCTCAACCCTCCAAAAAATTGCTCCAATAATTCTTATTTCATACCTCTCTACTTACCCATCTTTAATACAAATTATTTCTCTCTCAGCAATCCTATCAGCAATTACTGGCGCTTTAGGGGGACTTAATACAATACAACTACGAAAAATAATAGCTTTCTCCTCAATCAATCATATATCTTGAATACTAATAAGCATTTCAATTAGTGACACATTTTGAATTACTTACTTCCTATTTTACTCTGCTATTACCTCATCTATTATAATTCTTTTTTACATCTTACAAACTTTCACTCTATCAGACCTAATAAAATCCAATCAAACTAATCCTATTCACTCCTTAATTATCCCATTAAATTTCCTCTCATTAGGAGGACTGCCTCCATTCACTGGATTCATTCCTAAATGAATATTAATTCAATTCTTAATTAATAGTAAATTATTTCTACCTTTAATTTTTCTTCTTTCCTCCGCCCTCATTACTTTATATTTCTATCTTCGTATTACTATTTTTTTTTTCTTATTAACTAATCCCACTATAATTATTAATATAAAATTAAATATAACTTACTCCTTCTCAATAAAACTTCTTTTATTTTTTAATTTATTTATGTTCCTTTTACCTTTAATATTTTTATTTTTTTAAAATTTTAAGTTAATTAAACTAAAAGCCTTCAAAGCTTAAAATAAAACTAATTTTTAAATCTTAACCCCTAGTGTTCGACACATCTTTAAACTTGCAATCCAATGTATTTTTATACTATAAAGCCTAATAAAAAAGTATTTAACTTGTCTATGAATTTACAATTCACCACCTTTCTCTCAGTCACTTTATTAACT